TTCACACAGGTGCGCTTCGCTCGGCCACATGATGAACATGTTTTAAGCTAACTGCATGTCGAGCGCTTAAGCGGAGCTTATGGTCACTCGTTCCTCGCTTGTTCCAATCCTAGTAAAGAGCTTCAGATCTGATTCTACACTACATACGATATTCCATTCCGGCCCTCACTAGCTCTTCGCTTGGTTGTACAAGGAGCATGCCCGAGGGGGCTACTACGCTCACCGCGCACTTTCATTACCACCTGAGCTTCGCTACCGCTTCGCCCAGCTCCTACGCCTACCACGAACTTGAATCATCACGTGGCTGCTAAAGCAAGCTAAGCTTCACACGGCCCTGAGGAAGCCAAAAGACCCTCTCACGGCCGAAGGCTCCGCAACACGTTGGAGAGCTTTTAGATCCCGCCCTAAAACACCCATTCTCCTAGAGTTCCGAAGTTATCCTAATTCTCACCGCAGCCTTCTTAAGCCGAAAGAAAGCCGGGCAAGAATCTCATTTTTTGGTAGTACGAAGGGGGAGCAGAATCGTATCTGGCAGTGGTTCTTCGGATCGATCACAGATTCTCGGCCCCGTCGTTTGGCTTCCACTCCAGTTGACCTCTCCTGTTTCCATCCCCCCGTGAGAAGGTAGAGAGCAAAACCAACCCAGCAAACCACTATTACTATGCCCCTATTAGTAAAGCATGTACTTCTTGCAAGGCTTGCGGAGCTTCTTCATGTGACAGACATCGCAAAAGTAGTCCGTTGAACGATCGCCGATAGAGGGAATCGTAAAAGTATAAGATTTTTTAACCCTGATGGGTTTCGCAGTCGACCATTTGATAGCCCTGTTCCTGAATATACAGAATAGGGCTTCGATGAGCCCTAGATGTAAAGGGGTTCTTGAACCCTTCTAAGCAATTAGAAGAGCGCGGAATTTGACCTCCCTCAAATGGATGGATCTGGGATTGATTGTGGAACCGAGCAGAGAGAACCCGGGGCGGGCAGGAAGATACGCTAGCCGGAGTAGTCGCTCTGGAGCAGGTTCTTCGACTGGATCAATGCATGTATGAATCCTAAAAAAATCCCGAAGGTCTAGTCTAGAAAAAACCCGGATTTGGTTGGGTTAGCTTTTTGGTAGGAAAGGCGGTCACAGGAAGAAATGCCCTACCAATGAATAGATTAGTCTACTAAGGTCAACAATCTCTTTCTTCATATACGATACCGTCCGGTTTGATATCCGAAACTATAGATATGACACAAAAAATTAAGATAGATATTCCCATGGTAGGAATAGGACAGTTGCACTAAGGAAGAGAGCTAGGGATTTTATAAAGGTGATAGGACAGGGTTCCAAACCTGCCTTAGTCTCAAATAGGGCGCAAGCTAGGGACATTACTATATGAATGAGACTTCATCCTTATTACAAGCGATACCTCAAATTCCTAAAATGCTCCTCTAGTCCCGAGCTTGGTAAATAACGCCGTGGGAAATAAAAACTTTCTTCCGGCCTTGTTGTGATAGGGGGGAGTGCAAAAGGGTAAATAAAGACCGTAGCCAAAAGCAAGGGATTCCCGGGGCCCGAACGAGAGCGGAGGCGGCAGGGCAGGTATTCTCATAAAAGAAAGAAAGGAGAACAGGCAGGGAGGTAAGAGCGAGTAAGACTAGGTTATAGCAACACAACAGAGGTTAGACAGCTCTTACCGGAGGAAGAGGTTTCAGGTCACCCGTCCCCTTGACCCAGACACGAACTAATCCTTCTCTCTCTCGAATGTATGCCCGCTTTTCGTCGAATCTTTTTGATCACCTTCGAAAACAAACCGGAATTCCGTCTTGACATGATGAATAGTGATGCCCACCTGCAGAGCGTAGTCCTCCCTGCAGCCTTGAAGTAGACTATTTCTCGAGTGTGATCCTATCCCCAAAGCCTTTTTGCAAAAGGAGTAGGTAGCGAGATAGATGACTAAAAGCTGATGATCTTTGCCTCTTACTAGTAAAGGGAAAAGCCCTATATATGTTATTAGTAAAGCCTAAACGCCCTTATTAGTCAAGCTTTCGAGCCTAGGCCCTTTATTATTATTAGTAAGATAGGGAAAATACCAACCACCATCCTCGAACCATGGCTTCCAAAAAGTAAGCTGAGGCATCTGCTCCTCAGGAAAAAAACCCCCCTTCTGAACAGGCCGAAAAATCCCAAAATCCTGAGCCATCTTCCCCTAAGGTCTATTGTATTGAAAGGCCAGGGGTTAGACATGCAGTAAACAAAGAAAAAAGATCCAGCCAAAGGTTTGGAACCCTCCCCCAACCCTTTATTCAAGAACAATTTCCAATCCTCCAAAACCTCCATTGGTTATAGACAGTTAGTCCATCGGCGGCACAAGCTCAAAAGAACATTCAGGAGAAGGGCTGCAAGAAGAGAGGAAGTGAAAGAGACGCAAGATGGATATGAAGGGGAGGAGAGGGAAGCAGGCTTACCAGAAAGGGGGGGGGGGGAATTCGCTGGGAAGAAGGTAGCATAGATGTGCTGGGACTTTTTCAAAAGAAGAAAGACTATGCATATAAGAACTGCAGAGTGGTTCAAGACAAAGGAGAGATGCATGTGATAGGGGTGGTGATGGGAGATTACGTATTAGCGCTGCTGCCTACAAGGATGTCCGCCCAAATATCGATACCACCGATTCGGCTGTTTATTCATCAACAAGTGTCGTGGCCGGAGATAGAAATGCGCGGGTGGTGTTGCCCAAGAGGCGAAGGGCCCAAAGCTCCAACAGGATTAAGCCGAATTACGTGGAATGGTATGACAGATTGAACAAGACTCAAGGGGTGCAAGAGATATTCCAGGCAGCTGGGGTAGCAGATGCAATAGCTGCATCGATAACAGTTATCCCGAAAGATGTATCACTGTTGGAATGGATAATAAAAAATTATTCGAGGAAAACAAGAACTTTTTTATTTCCTTGGGGAGTATGTTCTTGGGACACTGGAAGATGCAGCTGTCATCGGGGGGCAACAGGGGGTAAATCCGCTGGCAAAGCAAAGACAGCTTGAGACTTTCCTTTACTTTGGTAAGGCAAGGTTAAAAAAGTGCGATGTCTTCCTTGCGAGAAGCCTAGCAGAGAGATACGGGATTAGACGGCTTCAGTCGGTGTTCTCCCTTGGGGGCTAGTGGGTCCTTAAGCGACTGCTTGGATTAGTGTCTGGAGTTCCTTTCTTTCGGTGTAGTGGCCTGAAACTTAGTGTTATGAGGACCTCCTGGAAAGAAAGAGCCCTAACAGAGAGTGTTTTTTGCGAGGGAAGATTTGAAAGACAAGATGTTTGTAGTGGTTATGGAGGGGCTTGTTTTCTGGCAAATCTTAGTTGCGACTAGTTGAGTTTTCCTTCCTTTCGTACGTAAGGGAAGCCCTTAAGCGAGGGGGTGAAGAATGGGGGGTTTTATAAAGAGTCTGCACTCAATTCACTACGTTTGCTGCCTAGGATCCATAAGGAGCTTCTCTTAGCTGACAGCCGTCAAAAGCTAGCAACAATACTAAAACTTCTTGCTTTGGCCGCTTAAGGTTAAGGAGGGTCCTCTCAAAACAAATAACTAAGGAAAAAGTCTTTCCTACTTATTTTTCTTATTCTCTTCATTCCAATAAAATGCAACTGGCAGGCGAGGCATTTTCAGAAACGGAAACGACGCTATTTATACTCCCCTTCCGAAGCAACAAGACACCAAAAACAAGCTTATACCTATTTGAGTTATGCTTTAAACAGCCCACGAAAGGCAGGAAGACGGAATACGGAAAACAGCTTCCCACACTACTCGAACTTCAGGCGTGACGCCCCTGCTTCAAAGCCTCCTCGCGCAGCTTCTGCCTGCCCAGCAACCTTACTAATAAAGGGGGTCGCCCTATAGAGTAAGGGCCGGAGCTTGCTGGGTTGGGTGGGAATAGGAAGGGAGAGAAAGCGATCAATACAAGCTAACATCACTAACCGAAAAAAACCTAATGAAATAAAAATTTTCCAAGTGATTCAATCCATTCGAGACTAACCAATGTTGGACACTAACGAATCCAGGGAAGGAGAGGCAAGGAAAGAAAAATGCATTAGTGAAAGAGGACGGACAGGCAGACAAATACAACAGGCTGATCAACCAACAAGGGGAGGAAAAGCCTGTTACGAGTAAAAGGAAAGCTTTGCAAAGAAGACAAGACTAAAGACCCCCTGACTATCAAGCTTCTAACCGGATAAGCTCGAGCGCAACGCCTTAGCCCTGCCAGCTCTCCTGCCTCTATTGCCGAGAATTCTAATTTCTGATTTTGAGAAGTCTTAAAAGTAAAGGAATATATTCATAGAAGTACAGGAATAGCATGTTGTTCGGACCGGACATTCTCCTTCCAAAAGAAAGTGCTATCACTCCAACTATGAAACAAGACCTTGCTTTTGCTTACCAGCTTTTTCCAGATAAAGGGCTTTTTGACTCCTTCTTCCTATTTTGCCTACTCACCCGCTTGTGATAGTTGGTTTTGCCTCTTGCCTACGCTCGCTCCAGCTCGCTCTTTTTACTCTTATTTTTACTTACAGCAAAAAGAACAAAACAAGGTCTTTGCTTTTCGTGCTTCTTTTGACTTCTTTATTGAGGACAAAAAACAACAAAAAGAGCAACAACAGCAAAACATGCTACTTTCCTCTTAGTTCTTTTCCTTTGACTTGGAGCAACAAAAGCAGCTCTATCGTTCGGCCTTTGATGAGTAAGCTGCTAAGCGATACCGCTAAGCAGCTTCGCTCTCTCTGTGAGCTATACCGCTGACTACCAAGTAAGCAAGAACAAGAGCAGCAAACTACCTTCGCTTAGTTACGCTGGCCCTCTTCGCTTGATGAGCTCTTCGCTTAGTAAGCCGCCTTCGGCCCTTCTCGCGATAAAGCGGTTTGCAGCTCGAGCTCGGATTCTACGATCCGGGCGATTCTGGCAACCTTCGGAGAAGGGGAAGTCCCCCATCCTGCAGTTGTGATCCTCCTCGCCCGGTTGCTCCGGCTCCCGCTCC